TAGAAATTCATTTCGGACAATTGAACCTTCTCAAACTGTTTCTTTTTAAGAACCAAAAAGATTTGTGCCAAAATAACAGATGCCAAGAATAGCAAAAGACCTTGGACACGTAATGGATCTTGAAGTACTATTTCCGCATCCCCCTGACCAAATCCACCCACATTAGGATTACTCGTTAATGGTTGATCAAGTTGGATGGATTCGCCCTCTGAAACAAGAAGTTCCGGTCCTGGAGGGATAATATCAACCACTTGACGTCCATCCGATGCACCCGCTATGGTTATTTCGTACCCCCCTTTTTCTTTTCGTATGATTTTGCTTACTATACCTGCTGCTGTAGCATTATAAACATTATTGTTACTCTTGCTCCCGTCGGGATAAATCTGACCCCTTCCCCTGTTCCCGCCTACGTATATGGGATATTTTAAGAAGTGAACATCTTTCTTAGTAGCGGGGTCCGGGGAAAGAATAGGAAAGGTGATTTCACTATATTTCTGACCAGGAACAGGACCTATCACAAGAATATTTTTTTTAGTGGGGCGATAGCTCTGAAAAGACAGATTTCCTATCTTTTCTTTAATCTCGGGCAAAATACGATCGGGAGGGGCTAATTCAAACCCCTCGGGTAAAATAAGAACAGCCCCTACATTCAAAGCTCCTTTTTTACCATTAGCAAGAACTTGTTTCAGTTGCAGATCATAAGGAATTCGAACAACTGCTTCAAATACAGTATCAGGAAGTACCGCTTGTGGAACCTCGATATCCACGGGTTTATTAGCTAAATGGCAATTGGCACATACAATACGGCCAGTCGCTTCTCGTGGATTTTCATAACCCTGCTGTGCAAAAATGGGATATGCATTTGAAAGGGGTGCCTGGGTTATTATATATATCATGAGCGATACGGAAATGTATCGAGTAATCTCTTTCTTTATCCAAGAAAAGGTATTTTTAGTTTGCATGGTCCAATCATTGATCCCGAAAATTTATACAATAAAATTAGGCAGGTCGCTAGTATAGTTCCCTATCTATAATTTTGCTATTTACTTAAATATAAATAATTTTACTGGAATATTGGAGGAATCCCTTGGATGGGTAGAAAGAATAAGTACAATTTTGAATGTTTTGCTTATCCACAAAGTAACAAATATTATAATTGGATCGTTCGATCATTTTTCAGTCATTCATTGAATGATAAATCACTACAAGTGAAGGAGATACACGATTTAAATAACGAAAGATCCAATATTTAAAAATTGTATCTAAAATGACTGGAAAAGTAGAAACAAGACCGGATATAATTTGATCATTATGAGCAAATCCAAAATCTTTGTAGACAGAGCCAATCATCAGTTCCCAACCGTGGGGCGAATGGAATCCTATACATAAATCAGTTAATAAAAGAATAGAAAAAGCTTTTATTGTGTCGCTTAAGTTATATAGGAATTCTTGAACCCAAGAGTTAAGAATAACAAGTTCTTCATTACCTATAATAGAATAACCACTTAGAATAACGAAACATATTATATTTGTCGAGAAGTGTAAAATTGTATGCGTGCGATCCTCATTGTGCATCTTGATCAATTGGATCGTTTCTTTGTAGATTTCGATGCGAGGCTTTTGTAAATGTGCTTCCGGGTATTCCTTTAACATTTCGTCCAAACGTAGGAGTTCCTCTAAGTCTATGAATTTTTTTAGAATACTCTTTTCTTGAATATCATTCAAAAAGATTTCGGATTGCCTAGTATTCCACCAATTAGTAACCCAAGATTCCAGACTTTTATTAAATGAGAGAGAGATCCACCAAGGCAAAAATACTATAGATGCAAGATATAGAAGGGAAATTAATACTTTCTTTTTTGCCATTTTTTCGTCTGTGAATTTTTTAATTTTTACTGAACGCACCTCGTTCGTCGACTCTATACGATACTAATATTTCTATCAAGCATAAGTTCTATTACAAGTTATCGAGCCCATGAATCTATTTCCGATTTTTTTTTGTGATTCAGTACAGTGGTTAGTCCTTGAATTTAGAAAGAATACAGAAATAGAATAAGAAAAAGCCCACTTCAAATTAATAGTAGTCGGATTGCGAGACGAAAGAACGGGAGTTCTATCAAAATATCAAATATTTCTAAAAAAAAAAATTCTTTACTTTATTATATTATGATTTATTATGAAATGTTTTGTTTTAATATATGATGAATCTAGTATTTAGATTTGTTACTGAATTGAGTTAAGTGGGTTTACATACGCATAAAAAAAATTGTGGACACAAACTATTTTGTTTTAGAATTATTTCGTAACGTTTGCTTTGGCTCGAATAAGCGTTCTGAAGAAACTTCAGTTAAGTTATGCTATATAAAAAAACGAGGATTCTTGAGTTTTTTCTCTCTTGCAAAGTATTCATTCTTCAGTTCCTTTTTTCAAAATACTTCAATTGGTACACGCAAGAAATAGGCCAATTCAGCAGCTTTTTGCTCAATTTCTCGTGGAGTCAAATTCTCATCAGTACGAGTCAAGGGAATGGCCCCCTGGCCTTTGATTTCCATATAAAGGACACGACGAGCATAAATACCTTCTTTAATTTCTATTCTGATGGACTGAATGTCTTTCATAAGGAATCGGAGGAATATGCGACGATTTTTTCCAGGAAATCCCCAACGAAAAATACACACTACGCCCTCTTTTATATCGAATCGATCATAACCACTACCTACATTCCACGAAATTGTGCACCACAAATAAGAGCTAATAAAAAGACCTGCGATCCCATAGAAAGACATCACGATCCCTTGTGGAAAAAAAATTATTTGCTGAGAAGGAAATAAAGATATAAAATTCCTACCAAAATAACTGGACGTTCCAACCAATAAAAACCCTAATGAACCTAAAAAAAGAATAAAGGCCCAGCAAAAATTACTTGTTTTTCGAGACCCCGCTATAAGTTCTATCCATATACGTTCTGATCGCCAACTCATACTATAACTAGACCTAGTTGCATTTTATTGGAATTGGGAGAATAACAAAAATAAATTTTATTTTACTTTTTTTGTTTCCGAAGTAACTCTCATCAACCAGCACTATTATGATGTGAACGTTTAGGGGTAATTCATCGAATTTCTTAGATCCAAACTAAAATAGTAACATCCCTTTCACATGATTTCCGAATACATATAGATATATTGACTTTACATTTCAGAAATTCTCCCCGATCCCGATCTATTTGAAAATAGTTATAATTCATTTACCCATAATATCATGTTTATACATACATAAGAGCTTATGCCCGAAGGAAGTCACATGTTATACCATATTCTACTAAATAGATATCCGTGTTATGATCCAAGTAAGTCTTGAAAAAAAAAAGATTCGTCCTTATTGTATCTAAAAAATCTTGTTTTTTTGAACATAAAGAGATAAAGAAGCCATTGCAATTGCCGGAAATACTAAGCCCACTAAAGGCACAAAAATTGAGGGGAAGCTGTTGAGAGTTATCATAGAATGGGTACCTCGATTTAATATTTGTACCTGTTATTTATTGTTATATTTATTGTTTTAGATTAATATTTTAACCTTATCCTTATATTGTTATAAAGATATATTATAATTCATATATAATTGTTATATTATACTAAGTATACCTAAGTGAGTATATATACTTAATAGGGAGTATATAAGTATATGTTTTAATAAATATATATTAATTAATAAAATCCAATAAATATGTAAATAAATGGACCTATAAATCTTTCTACATGTTTCTACATGAAATATATGTATGATAATCCACCCTTTATATTATTCGTATTATTAGTTATTATCTTGTTCTTGTCTTATAAATTTAATAATTTTATAAAATTTACTAAAGAAAGGATTTATTACAAATTCTCAAAGAATTCATTATAATAATACGACCCAACAAAAAGGATTTTTAGTGGGGGGGGGGGGTGATTTTGGGGAGATATAGAAAGATGCAAGACCCTGTTAACCAATTTCACGGAAGAAAGAATTCACTCTTTTATTTTGTTTAATAGGGATTTCCTGGTTAGTAACCAGGAATATCGATAAAAAGATGATCTGGATGATTCTTTCTACAATTAAATCTTATGTTACCAAAGAAAAAATCCATTCTTCGTATTTTTACTTTGATTCCTATAAATTAAATAACTACTTGATCACCACACATAAAAAATTTTATTAAGTTTTAATAAATTAATACTCTTATTAAATTAAGACTCTAAGGCTCTACTTGATCTAATTTTGATTCAAAGGAAAGAAAGCATGTAGCCGAAATAACTCACCCAGAACGCCCTTTAAAGGATTACGTGGTACGATTGGATCGAATAAGCCCTTATGGAATAAATATTCAGCCACTTGTGAATCCTCAGGTACTGTCTTATTCAATGTTTGTTCAATTACTCTTTTACCCGCAAATGCAATGTAAGCATTGGGTTCGGCAATAATGATATCTCCCAACATACCAAAACTGGCCGTCACCCCACCTGTGGTAGGGGATGTAAGGATTGATACATAAAATAACTTTTTATTTGATTGATAATCATATAAAGCAGAAGATATTTTAGCCATTTGCATCAAGCTCAAACTTCCTTCTTGCATGCGTGCTCCTCCGGAAGCACACACTATAATAAGAGGTAAAAATTGATTGGTAGCATACTCGGCCAAACGTGTGATTTTTTCGCCCACTACAGATCCCATACTACCCCCCATAAACTGAAAATCCATAACTCCAATTGCTACGGGAATACCATTTAGTTGGCCTGTGCCTGTTTGAACGGCCTCAGTTAATCCTGTATTTTTTTGATAAGAATCAATACGATTTTTATAAGGTTCCTCCTCCGAATGAAATTCAATGGGATCCAGAGAGACCATGTCTTCGTTCATAGGATCCCAAGTACCGGGATCAATCGAAAGTTCGATTCTATCGAAACTACTCATTTTCAAATGACATCCACACTGTTCACAAATATTCATTTTTA